CTATGAGAGATGTTTAGACTTAGTTTTTTATCTTCTATCTCCCATCTATCTATTTTCTTTAGTTATTCACTAGAGCAATTATGATCTGGAAGTCGATCCGGGGCAAGTGTTCGGATCTATTATGACATAGCTGTGAGGCGCTTAACGGACCTTTTTCATCTTATAATTTTTTTTTTGTTTTTGGGGGGCTTTGAATTGACGCAATTTTTTTTTTGTCCAACCTAATGTATTCATATCTCAATTAGAAGTTCCTAAATGGAGACACTTTATGTCTTACGTCGAATATATTACTATTACTCTATTCCAAAACGTGTGAACAGTCATTAGTCATTACTAAACTAAGAGACATACCAGTATTTCTGTTTAGTCATTCGAGGGTCTCTTTTACTTTTATTAGTTATTATTATTATTATTAACAGTATTAACAGCATAAAAGAGCAGAAAAAAAATCTATTTTCTAACTTATCTGTATATCGTTTATCCCTACGAAATAACAGACGAAATAGAACGATCTTAGAAGGAGAAGGGATATAATGAAATCTTTTGATTGGTTCTTCCCAGAGAAATGATCCGTTTTATTTGACTGATAGAGACAACAAACAATTCATAAACAATTTATTATAACAAAAAAAAAATAGTTAGAATAAAATAGTGTTCTTATTCGAAACGCCTTGTGATCTTCAACCAATTCTGCGCTTCAATATAATTCCCAGGAGTAAGCGCTATAGCCTGTTTCCAATACTCGGCAGCTTGGTCGAACCAAGCCTCCGCAATTTCAGAATCTCCTTGTCGAATGGCCTGTTCTCCCCGGTCGGAATAGGCGGGTAAATTCCTTCCCTTAGAACCGTACTTGAGAGTTTCCGACCTCATACGGCTCAGCAGTCAAATTCTTTTAGTATCCCATTTTTTTAATCTACCATATATAAATATAATTGAATAAGATTTCTTAGGGATCTATCCCATTTTTTTCTCTCGAGCTAACCAAAAAGAGGTTATGAGTTTCAAACTTGAATTTTGCTTAATTATTTAATCAGTTTTATCTTTTCTCCTACCTTCATAAAGCATAGGCATTTCCGCTATCATTAGAGTTTTCTGAAAGGTAACTATCTCGTTTTCGTATATAAAATTATATAGAATCTTTGAAAAAGACTTTCTTCATAAGAAGGAAAAGACTTACTATCGTTGGGATCTGATGCTACACCGCTGCTCAATACCTTAGGGGATCAACTCTATTACATAAGTGGATTCCTAACTTTTATCTCATATCATGACATAAGTAAGCAGTTCTTATTGTATCGGCCCAAAATCTCGCGAATTGATCTTTACGGCGCTTCCTTTTCAATTAGACCCTTTATCCATAGAATAAAGTATCTAGGCATACCGATTTTGTCATATTTCCACTTCTATGAAGTGTATTTCTTTACTACAGCTGATAAAAATCGTTGTTTTGGACGATACATATGTAGAAAGCCTTTTTTCTAGTATTTATTAACGGATTTGCTCTTTCTTTCCCCTTCTATAGTGGAGATAGTCGCACGTAATGACAGATCACGGCCATATTATTAAAAGCTTGTGGTAAGAATGGGTTCCGCTCTAGTGCCCGAAAATAATATTCCAAAGCTTTCGTATGTTCTCCGTTCCTTGTGTGGATAAGGCCTATGTTATAGAGTATATAACTTCGATCATAGGGATCGATTTCTAATCGCATAGCTTCATAATAATTCTGTAAAGCTTCTGCATAATTTCCTTCGGATTGAGCCGACATCCGTTACGGCCGTCGTTCGCTTCAAAGAATCTCCGTTTCAGAACCGTACATGAGATTTTCATCTCATACGGCTCCTCCTTTATGTGCATAATGAGAATAAATAATACATGGAATCCACAAAGATTGAAATAGTCTCATTATAAACTGAGTGGGACTAGTGTTTTTACAAGAAATCTCTAGCCAACCTTCTTGTAAAAAACCTTTCCTTAACATCAAGCCTGTTGTTACTAGATAAAAAAGGGTGACTCCAACAATTTCTTTGTCTTCAACGCCTCTTAATTTCCAGGAATTAGTCACTTCAACAGTCTTCGATGGTTATATGGGTATCCAAAATACGAACGAGATGGATGTTTGTTGTCCCAACCATTCTTGTTAGTCCCGATCCTGATAAAGAAAAGGTATAATTTATAACAAAGTTTTCGTGTTGTTGATTCCTCGGAGTAGTGCCTCTTCCCCTATGCCTCCTATTGGTACTAGTGGAGTAGGTTTGACCTAACCCATAGGTGTAACCTTTCGCTCAATACTCTAGAATCGACAATTTAAGCATCTGAGGCTGCATTAATCGGGGATACACGACAGAAGGGCTTGTTTTATTTACAAACTTCACCTTCAACAAGCGTAGATTTGTTTCAATAATTTTTTTTCTTTCTATTCTGAATGTCTTTCTCCTAAGATTGAGAGCGGTAAAATAAAAAAAGTATAACTATAAAAAAAAGAAAAAATTAGAAAATATAA